CAAGGGAATGGTTGTCTAATTGCTTTATATAGACCCTTTCCGAGTGAAAACACAAATCAAAATAACTTTCACAAAAAATGACAAGGTAATATTTCCAGTTATTCAGGAAAGGGGATGTACCCTTTGAAAACAGAATAGACTTTCCTTGATACCTAACATAATGCATGACAGGATCTTTGAATAACCATAGATTAGTCCGAAAGTCCTTAGCAAAAGGTTCGGTATAGCTTTCGCCCTTTCTTTTTACATAGAAATAGATTCGCTCAAGAAGGTCTCCAAAGGATATTGACCGTAAAGGATAAAATAGGTTATGGAGAAAAATGAAAATGGATTCGTATTCATATACATAAGAATTATATAAGAAGACGAATAATCTTTGATTTCTTTTTGTTAAAAAAGCAAAGCTGGGATTCTTTGTAACACTTAAATTATTCAAATTCCAATATTCGTGGAAAAAGAATCGTAATAAATGCAAAGAAGTAGCATCTTTTACCCAACAGCGAAGGGTTTGAACCAAGATTTCCAGATGGATCGGATGGGGTATTTGTATATCTAACACAGAATGAAAATGTGAAAAATTGTCCTCTAAGAAAGGAAATATTGAATGAATTGATCGTAAACTTTGAGATTTTAATATACCCTTCCGTTCGTCATAAGGTATTAATCGTATAGAAAAAGGGATTTCTACAATAAACGAAAATAACTCAGATATTATTTGATAATAAAAATTCTTGTTGCGCCAAAAAAGGGGATTTTTTTTTAAATGATTAGCAGAAATAAGAAAAGGATTCCGTCGACCCATTTGATTAATTAAATGTTTTACAATCAGGAAACTGAATTTATTGTCATAACCTGGATTTTCCAACAAAATCGATCGATTTAAACCATGATCATGAGCAAGTGCATAAATATACTCCTGAAAGCTAAGCGGATATAGAAAGTCTTGCTGTTGAGATCTATCAAACTGTGAATATCGTCGCATTTTCTCCGTTTGAAAATATATTTGAATCAAAGGTAGAAGATTTGAGGTTATCAAACGATACATAGTGCAATACAGACAAAACAAGATATTCTAGTAACAATAGATATCTTGGACACAAGTAAACCTATCAATGAATTCCCTATCCTCTCGTTTTTCCATTTTTCTTCGATCTTATAGCATAACAAGATGGCTAGAAATCCTTTCTTTTTTCAAACTAATTGCTCTTTTGATTTTGGAAAAATCTTCTTTATCAATATACTGGTTCTTATACACACACATCTCCATTTTTTCCATTTTATAATGGAGAACTACAATAGTTAGGATTCATTGAAAAATCGAGAATTTACCCACGGGTAAAAAACTCCTCCCCACATCGGTACTAATATTTTTTTAACGTCTAATTAGATCAGGACCTAATTCAAATTCAAAATAGAAGCTCGTTGCTTTGTCTTTATTTATATTTATAATTAATTGAAACTGTAGGGCCCTATCCATTTATTTTATTAACCCGACCCAACTTTATTTTGTTCCATTCCAATACCTGGAACACCCATCCGGCAAGAATGAAATATTATTTGAAATCTCCATCAATACGACATGCTGTTGTTTCCATTTATACCCTTTCAGGATCAGTCGTGGTCTTCCAAACTTTACCAATGGTATGGACGAATTCCTTGCTTCATCAATAATGTGTAAAAAATACTAGCCGCACTTAAAAGCCGAGTACTCTGCCGTTGAGTTAGCAACCCAAAGAGAAAAAATCTATAAGAATTCGATAATGGGTAAATAATAAAAAGGAGTATAGATACAATCTGAATAAAAGTAAATTTAACAAAGAGATTCAAAAAAAACAATTAAAGCCTTAAACTAAAAAACAAACTGCAAAAACATTATTATATTAATAATTAATACATTAATTCGAAAGAAAAAAAGAAATAAAAATACAAGAAATTATCAGATAAAATTAGATAAAAAAATAAAAAGATAGTAAAATGAAAAATTTTAATTTATAGGCAAATGTTCTGTTATCGACCTTTTCAATCAAACAAAAGAAGCTTTCGTATCACCCATGGATCAAAGAATCCACCATTTGAATAAAATGAAGTAAAAAACAAACTCATATGACAGAAATAAATAGATCCAACTTGACTTATTACGATGAATTATATTTGTTCAATACACTGTTGTCAATAGAAAAGAATTAGGACGGGAACTCAAAAGAATTCAATTGAATTTCACCCCTTGAAAAAAAAATTTTTATATCTTAGTGAAATTGAAAAAAATAAGTATTGGAAATTCGCTCGATTGGAATTCCTTCAATTTATATAGATTTAGATTAACCCTAGATTCTTGTTCTGAGAAAAAAATGAATACTTTCTACTCGAGCTCCATCGTGGACTATTTAGCATCCCAACGGATGTCGAGACAAGAGCACCTTCGTTTCTTATAGAACTATAGAAATAGAAAATGGTGGATAGAAGAAGGAATATACAGCGGATCGTGTCCTTCAAGTCGCACGTTGCTTTCTACCACATCGTTTCAAACGAAGTTTTACTATAACATTAATATTTTTCGAATTTGGAACCAGTATGGAATTGATTCAATTAGGGAATCATGATATAGTCATTGGTTCAATTTATGAATAAAGGATATGTTCTGGGACGGAAGGATTCGAACCTCCGAATAGCGGGACCAAAACCCGTTGCCTTACCACTTGGCCACGCCCCATTTAGATTTCTATTTGACACGAAGAATCAATAATATTATTATTGATTTTTTGTCAACTCCAAGTACAAGATAAATAGCTATAAAATAGATTAAATTGTTATTAATATTTTAATACGTATAAATAGAGAATGTAACTTCATTTATTGATCATTAGATAAAATTCAATTAAGATATTATATGAAAAGTATGATTTCTTCTATTCTCTTTTGAGAATTGGAGGACTTTTGATTGGGCGGATTCAAAAAGAAAAGAGGGACCCTTTGTATTTATATTATATAAATAACTCAATCAAAATGGAATTATCTCACAGAACAAAACGTCTGCTATGCTTAATATTTGTAGTTTGATAGGGATCTGTCATTATCCCTTTTTTTCATATTCAAGTAGCTTTTTCTTCGGAAAATTGCCCGAGGCCTATGCTTTTTTGAATCCAATCGTAGATATTATGCCCGTCATACCTGTGCTATTTTTTCTCTTAGCTTTTGTTTGGCAAGCCGCTGTAAGTTTTCGATAAAATATTTAATTTTAAAATCGACGATAAAATGACTGCTTTACTTTAGTTGATAATAAATTCTAACAATTGATCGGATCTAAAAAATATTTAGATTTTGGTTAATGGAAAACTCTTTTTCAAAATGAATTTCTGAAAATCTTTTTCTATTTCAAATTTGGTTATTGGTATTCACAGAGGATATAGAGGATATGCGGTAGAAAAATGTAGAACCTATTCTATTTTTTTTTTCGAAAAAAAAATTATTTTGGAGATTTTAGAATGCTTACTCTCAAACTCTTCGTTTACACAGTAGTGATATTTTTTGTTTCTCTCTTCATCTTTGGATTCCTATCTAATGATCCAGGACGTAATCCTGGGCGTGAAGAATAAAAGGTATCTTTTTTTACATTTTTTGAAGATTTTTTTATGTTTAACTAGGAACAGAAAGTATTTTGACAATTTGGAAAAAACTAAAGTCATCAACGGAAAAGGAAAGAGAGGGATTCGAACCCTCGGTACGAATAACTCGTACAACAGATTAGCAATCCGTCGCTTTAGTCCACTCAGCCATCTCTCCCAATTGAAGACGCTGTTAAATTACACAAAAAGTAAGGAATATTTATTATATAGATATGTACACTTTTTAACATTAATAGCCATTTTATTTCGTTAAAAAAAAGTTAAATCAAAAAGGGGCTGTAAAGTGTCAACAAAACAATAAAAAAAAAGAATTATCCCTTTTTGATCTTGTTCAAAGGACCCGTCTTTTTTATTTTATTACCACGGCCCGGCCTGTTCAGCCCCTAACCGGGCCTTCCTTGTTCAAAGAGAACCAAATTTCATTTTAAATTAAATAGATTTTAGTTAGTATTCTATAAAATCAGAAAATTAGAAAACGGAATACAAAATCTTCAAGCAAGAATAAAAAGTGAAGAAATTCTAGTTCGATATACGAAAACAAAAAAGAATCAAAATTCTAATTTTGATTCTTTTGAGAGGGTACTAACTTTATTAGTTTACTATTATTCTGTCCAATTTCCCTGTTCGACAAAAGGTCCGGTTGTAGACAATAATCACACTGTAGCGGGTATAGTTTAGTGGTAAAAGTGTGATTCGTTTTTCTAACCCTTTAAATAGTTAAAGGATCTTTACTTTCAGTTTGATTCCTATTCCTATTAAAAACTTTATTTCCTAAAATAGAAAGGATTTTATCCTTTCTCTCTCAATCACATATTCGAGAAAAAAATAAAAATTATCGTGATTTTATCCAATAGTCACTTATAAAGTGAGAAAAAAGTAAGAAATTTGATTATGAAATTACGAAACATAATTTTGAATTGAACTAATATTTCGAATTTAATGAGTAGAAAGGTCCATGGATGAAGATAAAAAGAAGGTTTCTAATCGTAACTAAATCTTCCTTTTTTTATTTGTAGAGAAGAAATGGAATCAAAATAGCTATTAAATGGTGACTTTGGTTTACTAGAGACATCAACCTATTGTTAGCTCGGTAGAAACAAAAAACCTTTCCTCAGGATCTTTTCAAATAAAAATAAAGAACGAAGTAACTAGAAAGATTGTTAGAATTACTTTCTTCTAGAGGGATCATCTAGAAAGTAGTTTGTTTTGTCCGTATTAAGACAAAAAACTGACATAGATGTTATGGGTAGAATTTATTTCTAATTTTGTTCACATCCATAAAGGAGCCGAATGAAACCAAAGTTTCATGTTCGGTTTTGAATTAGAGACGTTCAAAACCCTGAATCGGCGTCGACTATAACCCCTAGCCTTCCAAGC